TTATCTTAAAAACATATAGATAGATACTTATGATTCATTAGTAGGAGAGAAACCTTATGGTAAAGAAGAAAAAAACAGAAATATACGCTTTTGGTCGCCATATATCTTTATCCGCTGACAAAGCAAGAAGAATAATTGATCAAATTCGCGGTCGTTCCTACGAGGAAACACTTATGATACTAGAACTCATGCCCTATAAAGCATGTTATCCCATTTTCAAATTGGTTTATTCTGCAGCAGCAAATGCTAGTTTCAATATGGGTTCCGACGAGGCCAATTTAGTAATTCGTAAAGCTGAGGTTAACGAGGGTACTGCCGCGAAGAAATTAAAACCACGGGCTCGAGGACGTAGTTATGCGATAAAAAAAGCTACCTGTCATATAACTATTGTAGTGCAAGATAGATCTTTAGATGAATATGAAGAGATATCTTTCTATTCGTTAAAAAACCCTAGATGGAAAAAGACAACTATGGTATATGATGATGCGTATAATAGTGAGGTAGTATGGGACAAAAAATAAATCCACTTGGTTTCCGACTTGGTACAACCCAAAGCCATCATTCCCTTTGGTTTGCACAACCAAAAAATTATTCTGAGGGTCTACAAGAAGATCAAAAAATAAGAGATTTTATCAAAAATTATGTTCAAAAGAATATGAAAATATCCTCTGGTGCCGAGGGAATTGCCCGCATAGAGATTCAAAAAAGAATCGATTTGATCCAGGTCATAATCTTTATGGGGTTCCCGAAGTTATTAATCGAAAGTAGACCGCGAGGAATCGAAGAATTACAGATGAATCTACAAAACGAATTTCATTATGTGAACCGAAAACTTAACATTGCTATCACAAGAATTGCAAAACCTTATGGAAATCCTAATATTCTTGCAGAATTTATAGCCGGGCAATTAAAGAATAGAGTTTCATTTCGAAAAGCAATGAAAAAGGCTATTGAATTGACTGAACAAGCAGATACAAAAGGAATTCAAGTACAAATTGCAGGGCGTATCGACGGAAAAGAAATTGCACGTGTCGAATGGATCAGAGAAGGTCGGGTTCCCCTACAAACCATTCGCGCTAAAATTGATTATTGTTCTTATACAGTTCGGACTATCTATGGGGTATTAGGCATCAAAATTTGGATTTTTATAGACAAGGGAGAGGAATAACAAAACTTTCATTGTTTTTCCGTCGATAGAACAAAAAGGGGGAAACTCATTCATTCTTTTTCTGGCCAATCAAACAAATTCCGAATTCTTTAATTCTTTTAATTCTATAGGGTTGAATAAAAATTAGATTGACCTTTTGTTTTGATATAATTGCTATGCTTAGTGTGTGACTCGTTGGTTTTAGGGGGTTGGGATTAAAAAAAGACCGGCCCAGTAGTATGAAAACCAACCCATCGCTTCATATTATCTGGATCTAAAGAACCTGTCAAGATATGCCAAATCGGTCATATCTTTGTAGCAACTGACATTTTTTTACAATTAAACTTTAATGAATTCTAAGTTTAAAACAAAATACAGAACAAGAGTGTGGATAAATGGAAGGGTGAGAGAAAGAAAGAAAAAAATATCAATGATATAGAATTCCAATATGTAAGGTCTATGAGTCCTCTCATAACAGTGTAATAAAGCATCAATACTAATTGATTCATCCATAATGAAATAGTAAATGAATCCTTCTTATAGATTATAGAAGAAAAAACTCAAGAGCTTCGAGCCAATAAAGACTAAGAAGATTGACTCAAGGATAAATTGGATTAGAAGCTTCGTTGTAAAATTCTGACCTAACCATTTAGTACGAAGTGGTGGGGACGAAGGAACCTGTGAATGCAAAAGATTTTATTCAACAAATGAATCTTAATGATTCACTCGTTGGGATGGCGAAATGAACCGGAAATCAATTCATCTATTCGGAGAAATGACGAACAAGTGCTAGGACTGAAATAGAGATTGCAAGAGTCAACATTCGCCCGCGATAATTTTTTTTGAATTTTAATTGGTAAACCTGGATAAAAGACAAAAGAAAATAAAGATTTAATAGGACGTTCCAAAAAAAAACGATTTTTTATCCAATTTTTCTAAAAATGTTCTAATATCTATGCAAATTAATTGCAAGTCCATTTTGAATCCTTTTATTCGCGAGGAGCTGGATGAGAAGAAACTCTCACGTCCAGTTCTGTAGTAGAGATGGACTTCCGAAACAACCATCAATTATAACCCCAAAAGAACTAGATTCCGTAAACAACATAGAGGACGAATGAAGGGAATATCTTATCGAGGTAATCATATTTGTTTCGGTAAATATGCTCTTCAGGCGCTTGAGCCTGCTTGGATCACATCTAGACAAATCGAAGCGGGTCGACGAGCAATGACACGAAATGCACGCCGTGGTGGAAAAATATGGGTCCGTATATTTCCAGACAAACCAGTTACAATAAGACCCGCCGAAACACGTATGGGTTCGGGGAAAGGATCCCCTGAATATTGGGTAGCTGTTGTTAAACCGGGGCGAATACTATATGAAATAGGCGGAGTAACTGAAAATATAGCTAGAAGGGCGATTTTAATAGCAGCATCAAAAATGCCTATACGAACTCAATTTATTATTTCGGGATAAAAATTTAGAACCAACACAAATGAGTCTTGGGAATGAAAGAAAACCGCGGGTTTCTTTTTTTTGACAAACAATATTTCTTTTATTTTCTTCATCCTTTGCAGTGGAAGAATAGACTCAAAACTTCATATGATTCAACCTCAGACCCATTTAAATGTAGCGGATAACAGCGGGGCTCGAAAATTGATGTGTATTCGAATCCTAGGAGCTAGTAATCGCCGATATGCTCATATTGGTGACGTTATTGTTGCTGTGATCAAAGAAGCGGTACCAAACATGCCCCTAGAAAAATCAGAAGTAGTAAGAGCTGTAATTGTTCGTACCTGTAAAGAACTTAAACGTGACAGCGGTATGATAATACGATATGATGACAATGCTGCAGTTGTGATTGATCAAGAAGGAAATCCAAAAGGAACTCGAATTTTTGGTGCGATCCCCCGCGAATTGAGACAATTCAATTTTACTAAAATAGTTTCATTAGCTCCCGAGGTATTATAAAATGGGAGCCTGATATCTTTGAGATCTTTGAAAAGAAATAGATTAAGAACTAGATTAATTCGTAGATTATGTCTCACGCATATACCTTGAAAAATGCATATTCATAAACTAATAAAAAAACATGTTAATTAGATCCAATTTTGAGGCACCAAAAATTTTACTTCATCATGGGTAGAGACACTATTGCTGAGATAATAACCTCTATACGAAATGCGGATATGGATAGAAAAAGAGTTGTTCGCATAGCATCTACTAATATTACCGAAAATATTGTTAAAATACTTTTCCGAGAAGGTTTTCTCGAAAACGTCAGAAAACATCGAGAAAAAAACAAAAATTTTTTGGTTTTAACCCTGCGACATAATAGAAGGAATAGGAAAAGACCCCATACCTGTAGAAATTTTTTAAATTTAAAACGGATCAGCCGACCCGGTCTACGAATCTATTCTAACTCTCAACGAATTCCTAGAATTTTAGGTGGAATGGGGATTGTAATTCTTTCTACTTCTCGAGGTATAATGACAGACCGGGAGGCTCGATTAGAAAGAATCGGTGGAGAAATTTTATGTTATATATGGTAATCCTTTTAATATACAAATGGGATCCGAAACCTCTTCCTATTTGTAAAAAAAAAAAAAGAAAGGGGTGAGTTGTCTAATATCGTTTCTCCTACATTAGTTGATACTTCAAGGGGGCTTTACCTGAAATGAAAGAACAAAAATGGATTCATGAGGGTTTAATTACCGAATCGCTTCCCAATGGCATGTTCCGGGTTCGGTTAGATAATGAAGATCTGATTATAGGTTATGTTTCAGGAAAGATCCGACGTAGTTTTATACGGATACTGCCAGGAGATAAAGTCAAAATTGAAGTAAGTCGTTATGATTCAACTAGAGGACGTATAATTTATCGACTCCGAAACAAGGATTCGAAAGATTAGGTGGTTTTTATTCAATACGATTCGAGATGAAAAATTGCAAGAAACTTATTTTCTACCAAGAAGTAGATTCAGAATTAAGATAAGGAATGAAAAATATGAAAATAAGAGCTTCCGTCCGTAAAATTTGTGAAAAATGTCGACTAATCCGCAGACGGGGGCGCATTAGAGTAATTTGCTCTAACCCGAGACATAAACAAAGACAAGGATAATCAGACTCACCAAAGGAATAAACGTACAAATAAAGAATCTGTTTTGACATCAAATGGATATATTCCATATATTTCTGACTCATATTTATGAGATGCTACAATATGGCAAAAGCTATACCGAGAATTGGTTCACGTAAAAATGTACGTATTGGTTCACGTAAAAGTGCACGTAGAATACCAAAGGGAGTTATTCATGTTCAAGCAAGTTTCAATAATACTATTGTCACCGTTACAGATGTACGGGGTCGGGTCGTTTCCTGGTCCTCGTCCGGTACTTGTGGATTCAAGGGTACGAGAAGGGGGACGCCCTTTGCCGCTCAAACTGCAGCGGCAAATGCTATTCGTACAGTAGTAGATCAAGGTATGCAACGAGCCGAAGTCATGATAAAAGGTCCCGGTCTCGGAAGAGACGCCGCATTACGAGCTATTCGTAGAAGTGGTATACTATTAACTTTTGTGCGGGATGTAACCCCCATGCCACATAATGGCTGTAGACCCCCCAAAAAAAGACGTGTATAGAAATGAAGAGTGAAGAAATTTCAAGAGAAACAAGAGAAATAAATAATTCAATCAAATAAAATATTATTACTATGGTTCGAGAGAAAGTAACAGTATCTACTCGGACGCTGCAGTGGAAGTGTGTTGAATCCAGAACAGACAGTAAACGTCTTTATTACGGGCGCTTTATTCTGTCTCCACTTATGAAAGGACAGGCCGACACAATAGGCATTGCGA